TAATGTATGCAGCCTAATGAGGAGTAATACTATAAAAAGAAAAAATAAAGAACTCTATTTCAGAACTATGAGACAGAATATTCTGTTTTCTTATTTACTCTTTCTTTATTTTTGGATTTTATTTCTATTTTTCTATTTAAAGTAGATCGATTTAGATAACGTATCTATAAGCAAAGTAATATACTTCAAACAAAGTAGGAATTCGCAAGATGGAGAAAATCATTGCAGTTATTATAGGGAAGTCTAGGGACTTAGAGCATATCCTATTTGAAGGAGGATGGAATTCAAATAGGGTAAGGGATCCTTCCTTCTATTGATTTGATAGAAATTCGTTTTTCTTTTCCTGTCTCTATGATTTTCGAAGAATGAGCCTGTGGTAATGCTTTTATCTCTATTCTATGGCGCAAGCGACCGTCCAGTCTATAAACAAGTACTAATGAGAAAATGAAAACTATACTAAAGGAAACATAGGATCTCTATCCTAAAATCTAAAAATAGGACATATTAGGGCTATACGGATTCGAACCGTAGACCTTCTCGGTAAAACAGATCAAACGGATTATTATCGAAATGATTCGAACTGTTTCAAAGACTCAACATGCATTTTTTTGCATTGGGCTCTTTCATCAACTGATGTAAAGATCAGTTAGTCCACCATAGTTTTTCTTTACGGAAAGATAATGAGATGGCTCCCTGTGCTCTGATTGATTATTTGTATTATGATCTATCTAGGAGCAATACCAAAGTGTTTCAAAGGAGGATTACCTTGACTTAGGTCTGCCTCCGGCCTAAATTAAATCAACCTAAGTGAAATGGAGTCTCTATCGTTCCGCTGCAAGAGTTGACTATGAGACTTCATACACCTTAAAGTTCATAGAACGAAAAGAAGTTTTTTGGAGGCCCTTATCCTCATTACGCCTAGCATTTAGTGGGCTGGATATTTACCTTATCAACTAGCAAATCAATAAGGGTTCTATTTGATTAGGCACCTGAATTGACACCTGAATCGGACTGAACCGACTGTTTGTCAGGCTACTGTTCTCCTATTCTCTCGAATCCATGAAGTAAGACATTGATTTTGCAATAAGATCAATTATGTTCATTGCATAATAAGCTCCCTTGAAAAGCATTGGCGCACGTGTAAGCGAGTTGCTCTACCGAACTGAGCTATAGCCCTTGTCAGAGATATCTTAACATATAGATAATTTCTTGTCAAGATGAATATTCTCTAATGCCAGAGGATATCCCTTTGATCTGCTTACTATATAACATAGTAATAACGGAGCAGTATTGCTTATAAAAAGGATTCGATCTATAATCGATCGAAGTAATGGGTCTTCCTTTGTGGTGATAAATTGCCTACTTAACTCAGTGGTTAGAGTATTGCTTTCATACGGCGGGAGTCATTGGTTCAAATCCAATAGTAGGTAGGTAGGTAGAAAAATTACTAGATAGCATTGGACTTACTTCGCTTCGCTATCTAATAACTTTTTCTACTCCTCTTCCCTTTTTCTTTGTATCAACTAAACCTTTGGATTGTCTTCAATTGGATGGGGGAATCCAATTGATAGCCTCGACTCGTATCCTAGCTCGTCTGAGAGCTAGCTTCGCTTCAACCAATTCTTTCGTACCCTCAGCTCTACTCAAGTTAGCTTCGGCTATTTCAAGTGCCTGTTGAGCTTCTTCCGGATCAATGTCACTACCCAGTTCCGCATCATTTCCTAAAATGATGATCTCATTATTAACTATTCTCGCAAAACCGCTCCACAGAACCGCCGTTAACCATTGGTCGTTGAGGAGGCGTATTCTCAAAGGACCCATATCTACAGCTGTGTTAATGGGGGCGTGGTTTGGTAATACGCCAATTTGGCCACTATTAGTAGATAAAATGATTTCTTTCACTTCACAATCCCAAATAATTCGCTTAGGAGTTAGTACATAAAGATTTAATTTCATTTCTTCAATTTGTTCTCCTCTTCTAAGTTTATAGCTTTCGTGCTAGCTTCATCGATGTTACCCACCAAATAAAAAGCCTGTTCGGGTAGGCCGTCTAATTCTCCGGAAAGGATTAGTTGAAATCCCCTAATTGTTTCTGCAAGACCAACATACTTTCCTGCAGAACCGGTAAAAACTTCTGCCACAAAGAACGGTTGTGATAAGAAACGTTCAATTTTTCGTGCTCTTGCTACAGTTAAACGATCCTCCTCCGATAATTCATCCAACCCAAGAATTGCGATAATGTCCTGAAGTTCTTTGTAACGTTGTAAAGTTTGCTTAACTCTTTGCGCAGTTTCATAATGTTCGTTGCCAACGATCCGAGGCTGTAACATAGTTGAGGTTGAATCTAAAGGATCTACTGCTGGATAAATACCCTTGGAAGCTAATCCTCTGGAAAGTACGGTAGTAGCATCCAAATGTGCAAATGTTGTGGCAGGAGCAGGGTCGGTCAAATCGTCCGCAGGTACATAAACCGCTTGGATCGAAGTTATAGATCCCTTTTTGGTAGAAGTAATTCTTTCTTGCAAAGAACCCATTTCTGTACTAAGAGTAGGTTGATAACCCACTGCGGAGGGCATTCTCCCTAATAAAGCGGATACCTCCGATCCTGCTTGAACAAAACGAAAGATATTATCGATGAATAGAAGCACGTCTTGCTTATTAACATCTCGGAAATATTCTGCCATAGTTAGGGCAGTTAAACCAACTCTCATACGAGCTCCCGGCGGTTCATTCATTTGGCCATAGACTAGAGCTACCTTTGATTCCTCAATATTTTTTTCATTAATTACTCCGGATTCCTTCATTTCCATATAAAGATCATTTCCTTCACGAGTCCGTTCCCCTACTCCGCCAAATACGGATACGCCTCCATGAGCTTTAGCAATGTTGTTGATTAATTCCATGATGAGTACTGTTTTCCCTACTCCAGCCCCCCCAAATAGTCCGATTTTTCCCCCACGTCGATAAGGAGCTAAAAGATCGACCACCTTAATACCTGTTTCAAAGATGGATAATTTCGTATCTAACTCGATAAAGGCAGGCGCAGATCTATGAATAGGGAATGTTGCACTAGTATCTACAGGACCCAAATTGTCAATAGGTTCCCCAAGAACGTTGAAAATTCGTCCGAGAGTAGCTCCACCGACTGGAACACTGAGAGGAGCTCCCGTGTCAATCACTTCCATTCCTCTCATCAACCCGTCTGTAGCACTCATAGCTACAGCTCTAACTCGATTATTTCCCAATAATTGTTGTACCTCACAAGTCACATTAATTTGCTTACCGGCAGTGTCTCTACTCTTGACTACCAAAGCGTTATAAATATAAGGTAACTTGCCTGGGGGAAAAGTGATATCCAGCACGGGCCCAATAATTTGATCGATACGCCCTGTGCTTTTTTCCTCAATTGTGGAAACCCCGGGACGAGAAGTAGTAGGATTGGTTCTCATAATTATCACATAATTTTCAAAAAAAAAGGAATTTGTCGAAATTTTGCTTTTTTTCTTGTTGAATAATGCCAAATCAAATCCAAAAAAAGAGCCAAAAATCCGAAAGTCAAAAGGAAATGAATTAGTTAATTCAATAAGAGAGAAAAGGGGACCAGGACTTGATTTCGTTGCCCAAGCGAATCCCATTCAATCATTTACTCATGGAATGAGTCCGTTGGAAAGTTCAATCAATCTTTTTTTCATATACATTTCGCCTTTTGTGGAGGATCTGTCCCTACTCTACTTTCCTATCTAGGACTTCGATATACAAAATATATACTACTGTGAAGCATAGATTGCTGTCAACAGAGAATTTTCTTAGTATTTAGGTATTTACATTCAAAATAAGAAAGGGGCCTATTAAGAACTTGTAAAATAAGGATTAGGGATTGATTTGGGTTGCGCTATATCTATCAAAGAGTATACAATAATGATGGATTTGGTGAATCAAATCCATGGTTTAATAATGAACCATGTTAACTTACCATAACAACAACTCAATTCCTATCGAATTCCTATAGTAGAATTCCTATAGGATAGAACATACACAGGGTGTACGCATTATATATGAATGAAACATATTCATTAACTTAAGCATGCCCTCCATTTTCTTTAATGAGTTGATATTAATTGAATATCCTTTTTGTTTTAAAAGATTTTTGCAAAGGTTTCATTTACGCCTAATCCATATCGAGTAGACCCTGTCGTTGTGAGAATTCTTAATTCATGAGTTGTAGGGAGGGACTTATGTCACCACAAACAGAAACTAAAGCAAGTGTTGGATTTAAAGCTGGTGTTAAGGATTATAAATTGACTTACTACACCCCGGAGTATGAAACCAAGGATACTGATATCTTGGCAGCATTCCGAGTAACTCCTCAGCCGGGGGTTCCGCCCGAAGAAGCAGGGGCTGCAGTAGCTGCCGAATCTTCTACTGGTACATGGACAACTGTTTGGACTGATGGACTTACCAGTCTTGATCGTTACAAAGGACGATGCTATCACATCGAGCCCGTTGTTGGGGAGGAAAATCAATATATCGCTTATGTAGCTTATCCATTAGACCTATTTGAAGAGGGTTCTGTTACTAACATGTTTACTTCCATTGTGGGTAACGTATTTGGTTTCAAAGCCCTACGCGCTCTACGTCTGGAGGATCTGCGAATTCCCACTACTTATTCAAAAACTTTCCTAGGTCCGCCTCATGGTATCCAAGTTGAAAGGGATAAGTTGAACAAGTACGGCCGTCCTTTTTTGGGATGTACTATTAAACCAAAATTGGGATTATCCGCAAAAAATTATGGTAGAGCGTGTTATGAGTGTCTACGCGGTGGACTTGATTTTACCAAAGATGATGAAAACGTAAACTCACAACCATTTATGCGCTGGAGGGACCGTTTTGTCTTTTGTGCCGAAGCTCTTTATAAAGCACAGGCCGAAACCGGTGAAATCAAGGGGCATTACTTGAATGCGACTGCAGGTACATGCGAAGAAATGATTAAGAGAGCTGTATTTGCGAGGGAATTAGGGGCTCCTATTGTAATGCATGACTACTTAACTGGGGGATTCACTGCAAATACTAGTTTGGCTCATTATTGCCGCGACAATGGCCTACTTCTTCACATTCACCGGGCAATGCATGCAGTTATTGATAGACAGAAAAATCATGGTATGCATTTTCGTGTATTAGCTAAAGCATTGCGTATGTCTGGGGGAGATCATATCCACGCCGGTACAGTAGTAGGTAAGTTAGAAGGGGAACGCGAAATGACTTTAGGTTTTGTTGATTTATTGCGCGATGATTTTATTGAAAAAGATCGTGCTCGCGGTATCTTTTTCACTCAGGACTGGGTATCCATGCCAGGTGTTATACCGGTGGCTTCAGGGGGTATTCATGTTTGGCATATGCCAGCTCTGACCGAAATCTTTGGAGATGATTCTGTATTACAATTTGGTGGAGGAACTTTAGGACATCCTTGGGGAAATGCACCTGGTGCAGCAGCTAATCGGGTGGCTTTAGAAGCTTGTGTACAAGCTCGTAATGAAGGACGCGATCTTGCTCGTGAAGGTAATGAAATTATCCGAGCAGCTTGCAAATGGAGTCCTGAACTAGCCGCAGCTTGTGAAGTATGGAAGGCGATCAAATTCGAGTTCGAGCCGGTAGATAAACTAGATAAGTAGATAAAACTAGATATAAAGAAGGTCTAAATAAAAAAGAAGCGAAATAGAAAGAGAAAAAATCAGTTACAAAATGCATTAATTCTTCTTTATTCTTCTAATTGATTGCAATTAAACTCGGCTCAATCTTTTTTTTTTAAGATTGAGCCGAATAAAAATGGATCTTGATACGATCATGAGACTTGACAAATAGAGATTCCTCTATTCTATATATTTAGAATATATAAAGGTATAATACAATAAATAAATACTATATTTGTATTTATTTATTGTATTGGGAAAGAATCAATGAAAAAAGATTAGGAATCGAAATGCTACTATACGCGTCCGGAGGAGTATTCGGAATAATATTCTTCTATAATCCATTCTTGCGTCTTGCGCGGGGTCTTACTAATAGGACTTCGCTGCACGGGACGGGTCTTCATCGAAAAGCTAACTCCACCCGGCATTTTCATACCCTTTGGGTGGTATATCGCCTTAAAAAGTCTAAGGGGGTAGTATGAGATCTGTAGTAAGTAAGAGAATTTGCCCTTTGATTTTGATTGAGTATGCTATTTTTCCGCCTTTACCGCGCATTATTGTATGAGCTTCTAGAGAATAGAGGACCGCGTATGCAGGAAGGAAATTACAGCTTAATAAAAAAGTCTAAAAAAGCTTCAACTTTATGGCACTATCAATCAACTAAAAAGCCCTATGTATGAATCCTTACAACCGGTGGGATAGGATAAGAGCGAGTTTCGGTATACTGGGGCTGGGGGATATCCTTATTTCAAAACCTGACGCGCATCTTGCGTTTGTAGGGGTCCGAGAGTGGTTGAAGAAGTATTGCATGTGGAAGTAGGTAGACGAAACTTATTTAGGATTCGAAATGGGCGCATTCGACTAAAAGTCGTACTGAGACCTTTTTTAAAGGGTATTCTGAAAGAGGTATTTCATTTTCACAATCGCTTTCTTTTGAATCCAATTTCAAGTTCGATTAGAAGGATAGAAAGGCCGTGAGGACGGGAAAAGAAAAATCAAATCTTTTGAATTTTTAATTAGTTCTCTTTTTTTGCAATTTTCTTATTATCCATTCCATTCATTTTTTTTTATAGAATACTTTAGTATTCTATAAAAAATCTTTATTTTGCAAACTAAAAAATACAATAGTCAATATTCCTTATAATAGATATACTTAATTATATTATAAGAATCTTAAGATATTTTTCGAATAGATAGAAATAGTAAATTTGAATTGAGACACCTATTCTATGACGGATTTTAACTTACCTTCTATTTTCGTGCCTTTAGTAGGCTTAGTATTTCCGGCAATTGCAATGGCTTCTTTATTTCTTTATGTGCAGAAAAATAAGATTGTCTAGAACCGACGGGGGCGAATTTTCTCAATGTATTTCCACGCAGGATCATAATACAGATATTTTTTAGTGTAAGTAATATGGTAGGGTATGTGGTTCTTTCTACACACAAACGAAAAACGGCTATGGATGCGGATATAGGCTACGAGCATAAATGCATGCATATGCGGAGCCGGGTATAGCGAGTTTTATTTTAAGTGGATCAACGAATATTTTTTGAATAGAAAGTCAATGTATCTAACCAATTATTTCACAGGAGTACTCGTTGCTGAAGGCGATTTCAGAATCAAAAAAAGTAAAGTCAAAATCATTTAGCTTATTCTCTCAATTTCAATCGACCGCTGCTGGATTTAGTATATCTAATATGAATTGGCGATCAGAACACATATGGATAGAACTTCTAAAAGGTTCTCGAAAAAGAGGTAATTTTTTCTGGGCCTGTATTCTTTTTCTAGGTTCACTAGGATTCTTATCGGTTGGGGCTTCCAGTTATCTTGGTAAGAATATGATATCTGTACTTCCATCTCAACAAATTCTTTTTTTTCCACAGGGGGTCGTGATGTCTTTCTACGGAATCGCGGGCCTATTCATTAGCTCCTACTTGTGGTGCACTATTTTGTGGAATGTAGGCAGTGGTTATGACCGATTCGATAGAAAAGAGGGAATAGTGTGCATTTTTCGTTGGGGATTCCCTGGAATAAAACGTCGCGTCTTCCTTCGATTCCTTATGGGGGATATCCAATCAATTAGAATTCAGGTTAAAGAGGGTCTTTATCCTCGTCGTATCCTTTATATGGAAATCCGGGGCCAGGGGGTCATTCCCTTGACTCGTACTGATGAGAAGTTTTTTACTCCACGAGAAATAGAACAAAAAGCTGCCGAATTGGCCTATTTCTTGCGTGTACCAATTGAAGTATTTTGAGTACCGATTGCATTTTTTTGAAATGAATTGAATGAGGACGAATTGGAAGAAGATTTTCTCAACACGGGGAGGAGGTCCCTTCGAAATTGGATTCGTTATTGTAAGGGAATTTTCGAGTATTTATCTAAAGGAAGGAACAAACGAGGATAAGAGAAAATTGCTTCTAATTTGTTTTGTCCAAGTGATGGCATAATATTCTTCCATTTTCATCCGAAAGCGCTTTTTTTTATTCTATTTCTCTATTCCACTCCATCTAGATCTAAGAAAGAACCCAATGCAATGAAATTCCACTAGTATACAAAAAAGAGAAATATATACAAGGTCTCAAACCTTGTTATAGAATTTTTGCTTCAAAGAAAAAGAAATATCATATAGAGTCAGCGAATGAAATAGAGTCAGCGAATGGAGCGGATTCATTAACAACTCAATTTACAGATCAAAAATGAAAAAAAAGAAAGCATTGCCTTCTTTCCTATATCTTGTATTTATCGTACTTTTGCCCTGGGGGGTCTCTTTCTCTTTTAACAAATGTCTGGAACTTTGGATTAAGAATTGGTGGAATACCAGGCAATCCGAAACTCTCTTAACTGATATTCAAGAGAAAAAGGTTCTAGAAAGATTCATAGAATTAGAAGAACTTTTTCTCTTGGACGAAATGATAAAAGAGAAACCGAAGACACATGTACAAAAACCTCCTATAGGAATACACAAGGAAATAATACAATTGGCCAAAATAGATAATGAGGATCATCTCCATATCATTTTGCATTTCTCGACAAATATAATCTGTTTGGCTATTCTAAGTGGTTCTTTTTTTCTGGGTAAAGAGGAACTTGTCATTTTGAATTCTTGGGTTCAGGAATTCTTCTATAACTTAAATGACTCAATAAAAGCTTTTAGTATTCTTTTAGTTACTGATTTTTTTGTTGGATTTCACTCCACCCGCGGTTGGGAACTACTAATTCGTTGGGTCTACAATGATCTTGGATGGGCTCCTAACGAGCTAATTTTCACTATTTTTGTTTGTAGTTTTCCAGTGATTCTAGATACATGTTTGAAATTTTGGGTCTTTTTTTATTTAAACCGTCTATCTCCTTCGCTTGTAGTCATTTATCATTCAATTAGTGAAGCATAAACTCATTTGATCTCCTGATATTAATCAAATTAGCATCTTTCTTCTTTTAGAAAGAAAGCCCTTTTCCTTTTTAGCAAAATTCTTTCTATTTCTACCTGCTCAAGGTATTCATCATTCCAGTACAACTGTTGCAGTAGAATGACAACAGACTCGTGTATAGGGAACTAGATTAGCTTAGCTACCTATCTAATTTATTGTAGAAATTCTGGGATCTGCGATTGGACATGGAAAATAGAAATACTTTTTCTTGGGTAAAGGAACAGATGATTCGATCTATTTCTGTATCGATCATGATATATGTAATAACTCGGACATCTATTTCAAATGCATATCCCATTTTTGCGCAGCAGGGTTATGAAAACCCACGAGAAGCAACCGGACGAATTGTATGTGCCAATTGCCATTTAGCTAATAAGCCCGTGGATATTGAAGTTCCCCAAGCTGTGCTTCCCGATACTGTATTTGAAGCAGTTCTTCGAATTCCTTATGATATGCAACTGAAACAAGTTCTTGCTAATGGGAAAAAGGGAGGGTTAAATGTGGGTGCTGTTCTTATTTTGCCCGAGGGATTCGAATTAGCGCCGCCCGACCGTATTTCTCCTGAGTTGAAAGAAAAGATAGGAAATCTCTCTTTTCAGAGTTATCGTCCCGATAAAAAAAATATTCTTGTGATAGGCCCTGTTCCCGGTCAGAAATATAGTGAAATCGTCTTTCCCATTCTTTCCCCCGATCCTGCTACGAAGAAAGACGTTCATTTCTTAAAATATCCCATATATGTAGGGGGAAACCGAGGAAGGGGACAGATCTATCCTGATGGTAGTAAGAGTAACAATACGGTCTATAATGCTACGTCAACAGGTATAGTAAGAAAAATACTACGTAAAGAAAAAGGGGGATATGAAATATCCATAGTCGATACATC